TGGATAAATATGTATCATGATCTATACTATTTATTTTTCAATATAATAAATAAAATATGTATGTCGACCCATATCAATTAATTTATAGAATATATACTCACATAAATTACTTATGTGCCAGGAACCAGATTTGAACTGGTGACACGAGGATTTTCAGTCCTCTGCTCTACCAGCTGAGCTATCCCGACCATTCACGACGCATCATCCTAATTTTATTTTAATATAGGACTTGGATCTATGTCAATTACAAAAATGAAAAAAGTATTACAAAGTATTATACAGTCCCTGATAGGATTTCTTAGATCTTTAAAAATTTATTTTTAAAGTTTCAGTACAAGTAATGGTATGTATTGTTAATTATTCAAATTTTTAATTGGGGATTCCTTGCTCAACGCTGTTCATTTGTACGTGTATCATATATATCATACACAAGGCTTGTGATAAGAAAAAAATTTACGCTCAGATACGGTTGTGAAAGAGTATAATGAGAATGAATGAGAAACATAACGAATTTTGAATCCCTAACAAAATGATAAAGTAAATAATTAGGGAGTCAACCAGGTCGTTTTGGGGATAGAGGGACTTGAACCCTCACGATTTCTAAAGTCGACGGATTTTCCTCTTACTATAAATTTCATTGTTGTCGGTATTGACATGTATAATGGGACTCTATCTTTATTCTCGTCCGATTAATTAATTCTTAAAAAGATCTATCAGACTATGATGGAGTGAATGATTTGATCAATGAATAGTCGATTCTTTTTTCAATTTTGAATCGATTCACAACAATTCTTTCATTTTTCATATAAATATAAAAAATACAGATTAGGGTCGTCATTAATCATTTTGAGATAGTATTTCAGTACTATATGTATGTCTATAAGTTTATCCTTCATACTTTCTGAAGTTTCGATGGAAGGATTCCTTTACTAACACAATGCAGTCAACTCCATTTGTTAGAACAGCTTCCATTGAGTCTCTGCACCTATCCTCTTTTATTCTCGGTTTATGAGTTTATGAAACCCTTGCTTGTTTTCATAAAACAGGATTTGGCTCAGGATTGCCCATTTTTAATTCCAGGGTTTCTCTGAATTTGAAAGTTTTCACTTGGTAGGTTTCCATACCAAGGCTCAATCCAATTAAGTCCGTAGCGTCTACCAATTTCGCCATATCCCCTTTTTTTGTTTTGTGCTGTGATTAGGATCACATTATGATGTCGACCCCTCCTTTTTTTCTTTCATTTATATTATGCTCGAATCGTTGAATTCATTAGATACCCGTTCTTATATTGAAAAGTGTTTTATACTATTTGATTTCTTGTCTATTTTCTTTCATCTATATCGGGGACCTTATTTGGTCCAATCAGAAATGATTCTATCATTTCTATATCATAAATTCAATATATACCGCATAACATATATATTATACTATAATATATTTATTAATATAAATATATTTATTAAAATACCCCTATTTCTATCATTTTTATCGTGCTATTTTAAATACTTGAAGGGTCGATTCTTTTTTTTTTTTTCGTCTTAGCTTTCACCTTTCCGACTGAAACTGGAGAAATCTTTTATTATGATCTGGATTGCACTTTTATCTTTCATTTTTATTCTTATCCTTTTCTTAGGGCAGACCTTCTATAATATAACTAAACAAAAATGAAAAGGAAAATTTTAGTATTATTAATTTAAAAATTAATTATTTAATTAATAGCCATAACTACAACTAATAAAATGGCTATAACTAATCATTCTATTAATTTAGAATTATCTTAAAATAATAAATTATTTACTTGTAAAAAAAGCTTTTTTTTATATTTTAATAAAAAAAAGTAAAATAGAATCGTAAAAAAAATCTTACTAGCTTAATTCTAATTAAGATATTGATTATTGATAAACATCTATTTTAGAAATATATCTAAATTAAATATCGCTATATTAATAGGTATGTTATATAATAACATATTCCGATATACAATATGTTTGGAAATTTTATATTCTTATTCTTTATATTTTAATTTTTCTATATATCATATTTCTTATGAAATAGCTAAGAATGAACAGTTAATATCTACGCAGTTTACTAAATTAGTATACGTGTCCAATTTATGTTATGTGAGCCCGCTTAGCTCAGAGGTTAGAGCATCGCATTTGTAATGCGATGGTCATCGGTTCGATTCCGATAGCCGGCTTTTCTCCATTTGTTTGATTTATTTTTTTTTACATAATTGATAATGTAAAATCAAAGTGAAAGAACCCTTTTTCCAAGGTTCACCGATCTATTTCTATTATCTCGTAGGAACTTCCAATTATGAATAAAAATTGGATTGGAGGAGTTCGGTCTCTGTAGAACAAATCACTCAAGAAAACAAGAAAAGAACCCTTAATTTTATTTATTTATATAATACAATTATTTATATACAATAAGGTTCGGATATTAATACAATTCCTCTAATTATTCTTTGTAATACTTCAGTAAATTGCGCTTAATTTAT